GGGATTGGGGTGGTGGTTTGATTGCGATTATCTTTTATGTTTGATTTTTTGAATGTGGAGGTGGTAGGGAGATGTAGGGTAAAATGAAAAGGCGCCCGCGCGTGAAATGGTTATGGGTTGGTTTGGTTTATGTTATAATGGAATTATAGAGGAAAGTTGAATTGAAATTGGTGTATGATGAATGGTTTTGGACAATGTAGGGATAGTTCAGTTATTTGTTTGATTAAAAAATTAAAAAATGACAAGATAAAAAAAGAATGGAACGAAAAATGGTACTTTAGCCGTAAGTTCCTAGAAGGTGATAATAAAGTAAGTATGTCCGGTAAGCATTACACTATCTGCTACTTAATAGGTAAAAAGCGCGGGTTTCATGAATGGGGTTAAAGTGCATCAGTGTCAAGTTTGAGACGACCTTATCCGTTAAACCATTACACTTAGTGGGCATTCAGGGGATTCATATGCTCGGCGGTCATGTGATGGACATGTCAAGAGGAAGATAACACCTGCTACGCACTTTGAAGGGTTTATTGAGATACCCCCCAGAANAGAGAAAAAGTGTAGAAGGTCGGTATGCCGACATAATGAGAATAGGGAGGAGTATTCAACCGACCACTTGTATCTGTGAAGAGCAAGGAGGAAGGACTGAGGAGGTTCATGGCCCTGAAATTACAACCAGAGGCGCAAAAGTGCAAGTTGAGCTCGGCGGTTAGGGGGAAAGTATGCGCTTGAAGCTGGTCGTTTATGGTACGCATGACGTCGAGTAGCTCGGTTCTCGTGAGGATTACGATTAATAGATAACCAGGTTCTCTGGCTTGGGAGTCCTTGAAAGCTGTTGGTGAAGGGGTTGGTTTAGGAGGTGGGCGAATTCAGTGGTCCTCGGGCATTCAAAGGTGTACTGTGTCGTTATCCGTTTCCTAGAGTGCAGTTGGAATTGGGGTAAAGGACCTAACGATAGGGGGTGACGCTTGTCGTCTGGCTGTAGGTAGGATCACTTGGGCTATATGGTCCCTGAGGTAGGGATGTGCCTAAGAGGGGAATGGTCCGAACATCATCTATCTGGTCGTTAATGTTTGGGTTTTATGGGGAGTACCATTACATATGGCTTGGATTATCCTACATTACATTGGTTGTCTGATGGGGCAGAGAGTGTAATGCATAGTCATACATACCCTAATAAGCACGAAGAAAAGAGTGCGGGGGGGGACGGGGGGGGGTGGTGTCCTTCGAGTTCTTGTAGTTGAAATTTTTAACGACGGCTTTTCAGGCCGTAGGTCTCGGAGAAAGGCCGAGCGGGAACTTATGATGACCTTTGTTATGTTTTTAGGTTTATGTTTTGTTTTGGGGGGGTTAGCAGTTGCGTCCAACCCATCTCCTTACTATGGGGTGGTGGGTTTAGTTGTGGCAGCTGTTGCTGGGTGTGGTTGATTAGTTAGCTTGGGGGTCTCTTTTGTGTCGTTGGCTCTGGTTTTGGTTTATTTAGGGGGGATGTTGGTGGTATTTGTCTATTCGGTGTCATTGGCTGCGGATCCTTATCCTGAGGCGTGGGGTGATTGGGGGGTTGTTGGGTATGGATTTGGGATGGCTTTGGTTGTGGTGGTAGGGTTAGTCATGGGGGGTGTGTTTGACGTACTAGTGGGAGAAGGGACGGTGAATAACGGAGGGTTGATGTCTGTTCGGTTGGATTTTAGTGGGGTGGCGGTGTTTTATTCATGGGGGGCCGGGCTGCTTTTAATTGGGGGATGGGGGCTTCTATTAACTCTGTTTGTAGTGTTAGAGCTTGTTCGGGGGTTATCTCGGGGGGCGATTCGGGCTGTTTAGGGGGGGGGGGCCAGGAAGNAGTTTAGTTGAAAATACCAGCTTTGGGAGCTGGTGACGGAGGTTTGAATCCTTTCTTCCTGATTTGGGGTAACTCTAAGAAGGGGTTTAGTCTTCAATCTTTGGCTTACAAGACCAATGTTTTTATAAACTATTAGAGTGATTTACAGTTTGAGTATTTTATTCTCTAGAGCAGCTGCTAGGGGGAATAAAATTAGGATGATGGTGAAGTAGGATAGAGAGGCTAGTTGTCCGATGATGATGAAGGGGTGTTCTACTGGTTGGCTGCCCACTCAGGTTAGGACGAGGACGTTGGCTACTAGGGTTCAAAACAGGATTTGGGAGATGGGACGGAAGGTTATGGATCGTAGTTTGGATGTGTGGAGGAGGGGCAGAAGGAAGAGAACTAGGATTGAGGCGGCCAGAGCTAATACGCCTCCCAGTTTGTTGGGGATGGATCGGAGAATAGCGTAGGCAAATAGGAAGTATCATTCGGGTTTGATGTGTGGGGGTGTGACTAGAGGGTTGGCTGGTGTGAAGTTTTCTGGGTCTCCTAGGAGGTTCGGGGAGAATAGGGCGAGAGCGGCGAGCAGGGAGAACATTAGGGCGAATCCTAGGATGTCTTTTGTGGTGTAATACGGGTGGAATGGGATTTTATCGCAGTCTGACGGGATGCCTAGTGGGTTGTTTGATCCTGTTTCGTGTAGCAGGGTGAGGTGGACTAGTGTGAGGCCTGCGATGACGAATGGGAGTAGGAAGTGAAGGGCAAAGAATCGGGTGAGCGTGGGGTTGTCTACTGAGAATCCCCCTCAGGCTCACTCTACTAATGTTTGGCCGATGTAGGGGATGGCTGAGAATAGGTTTGTGATTACTGTGGCACCTCAGAATGACATTTGTCCTCAGGGCAGGACGTAACCAACGAAGGCGGTTGCTATGAGGGTTAGAAGTAGGATAACGCCGACGTTTCAGGTCTCTTTGTTCAGGTATGAGCCGTAGTAGATTCCTCGGCCGATATGTAGGTAAATGCAAATGAAAAATAGGGAAGCTCCGTTCGCGTGGATGTTGCGAATAAGTCATCCAAATTGAACGTCTCGGCATAGGTGGGCTACAGAGGAGAAAGCTAGGGAGGTGTCTGCTGTGTAGTGTATGGCTAGGAGTAGGCCTGTGATGATTTGTGTGATGAGGCATAGACCTAGGAGTGATCCGAAGTTTCATCAGATGGAGATGTTGGATGGAGTGGGTAGGTCAATTAGGGCGTCGTTGATGATTTTTAGCAGTTGATGGTTTTTACGAAGGTTGGGAGCCATTTAAGTAGTTCTGTGTGTCGATAGCAGGATGATGATGATGGATAGGGCGAAGGAGCTCAGGTAGGCTTTGATTAGGCCAGAGTGGAGGTTAGTAGTGATTTTGGCGGCTGTTACTTGTAGGCTGGCTAGTCCCTCTGGGCCTAGTATCTTGTATCAGGATAGGTCGATTAGGTGGGAAGCAATGTTTTGGCCTCGGGATAGGAGGTTTATTGCGCTAAGGCGGTGCATTAGGGGGTTAAAGTAGCCTAATGATGTGGAGAAGTTTGAGAAAGGTGTTTGTTTTTTGAGGATTAGAGTTTGAGTTATGCTTGAAATTTCTAGGGCTATGGCAATCCCTATGATGGTGACGGCCAGGGCTGCTATTTTGATATATGGGGGCATGGTTGTAGGGAGGGTTTTTGTAGGGACAATGAAGGAGGTGATGAGGAAGCCTGCTGTGATGCTTCCTAGTGCAAGTCGAGTGAGTGGAGCAATTACTGCGGGGTTGTTTTCGTTTATTGGGGTGAGCGGTGGAATTCGGACATGTCCAGCTTGTACTAGGATGGTTATGCGTGTTGTGTAGACTGCGGTGAATGAGGTGGCTAGTAGTGTTAGGATTAGGGCTCAGGTGTTTAGGTAGGATGTGTTTAGGCTTTCAATGATTTGGTCTTTTGAGTAGAATCCTGCTAGGAAGGGGGTTCCTATTAGGGCAAGATTTCCAATGGTGAAGCAAGAGGTGGTTGTTGGTAATATTTTCTGCAGGCCTCCTATTTTTCGGATGTCTTGCTCTCCGTTTAGGTTGTGGATGATGGAACCGGAGCATAGGAAGAGTATGGCTTTAAAGAACGCGTGGGTTGAGATGTGTAGGAAGGCTAGTTCGGGTAGGTTTAGTCCGATTGTGACTATTATTAGGCCTAGCTGGCTAGAGGTGGAGAAGGCAATAATTTTTTTGATGTCGTTTTGGGTTAGGGCGCATGTGGCTGCAAACAGTGTGGAGAGGGCCCCTAGGCATAGGCAGAGGGTCAGGGCGGTTTGGTTGTTGCTGAATAGTGGGTGAGTTCGAATTAATAGGAAGATTCCAGCTACCACTATGGTGCTGGAGTGTAGCAGGGCGGAGACTGGGGTTGGNCCTTCTATGGCGGCCGGTAGCCATGGGTGAAGGCCGAATTGGGCGGATTTGCCAGTTGCGGCTAGGATTAGCCCTAGGAGGGGGAGTGTGGGGGTTTGGGATGTGGAGGAGAGTTGTTGGATTTCTCATGTGTTCATGGCGGAGGCTAGTCAGGCTATGCAAAGAATTAGGCCGATGTCTCCTACTCGGTTGTAGAGGACGGCCTGTAGGGCAGCAGTGTTAGCTTCTGCTCGGCCGTGTCATCAGCTGATTAGTAGGAAGGATATGATTCCGACCCCCTCCCATCCGATGAATAGTACGAATAGGTTATTGGCTAGGATTAGGATGAGTATGGCGACTAGGAAGACTAGGAGGTAGGTAAAGAATTTTGTAATGTGGGGGTCTGAGGCCATGTATCAGGTTGCAAATTGTAGAATAGATCATGACACGAAGAGGGCGATTGGGAAGAATGTGAGGGAATAGAAGTCTATTTTTAGGCTGATGGGGATTTTGAAGTTTATGATGAATTTTCAGTTTCATAGGGTGGTGAGGCTTTCTGTTCCTGAGTAAAGGTAAATAGTTATGGGGACTAGGCTGATTAGGAACGAGGTTTTGACTGTGCTGGTGATGATGGTTGGGGTGTTTTTGAGGTTGTTTGATAGTAGGGGGAATAGAATAGGGGTGAGCAGGACGGCTAGGGTTAGGAGTATGGATGCGTTTAGGACTAGTGGCAGGTCCATTACTTTCACTTGGATTTGCACCAAGATGAGTGGCTCCTAAGACCATTGGATTACTATTATCCTTTGAAAGTAAGGGGGCTGAGGTTTTATTCTCAGATGCAAGAGTTAGCAGTTCCTGCTGGTTAAACCTCCCCTCGGCAGGTAAGAAGAGTTTAACTTCTATCTTTAGGATCACAGTCTAATGTTTTGGTTGAAACTATACTTGCATACGGGGATGCCGGAGATTAGTTCGGGTTTGAGGATGAGGAGCATCATTGGGATTGCGTGTAGAGCTATGAGGAGATGTTCTCGTGTGGAGGAGTTTTGGATGGAGGTGATGTGAGATGGCAGGGGTCCTCGTTGTGTCGTGATAAGCATATACAGGGTGTATGAGGCGGTGAGTAGGATTGCAGCCCCTGTTAGGATAAGGGTGAGTGAGGATCAGTTGAACAGGGCGACTACAATGGTTAGTTCTGCCATCAAGTTGGTTGTGGGGGGTAGTGCTATGTTTGTTAGGTTAGCTAGGAGTCATCAGGTTGCTATTAGTGGTAGGAGTGGTTGTAGGCCTCGTGTGAGCAGTAAGATTCGGCTGTGGGTGCGTTCGTAGTTGGTATTGGCCAGGCAGAATAGTATTGATGAGGTTAGGCCGTGTGAGATTATTAGGATTATTGCCCCTGAGAATGCTCATTGGGTCTGGATTATGGTTGCGGCTACGACTAGGCCTATGTGGCTGACGGATGAGTAGGCGATTAGAGATTTTAAGTCGATCTGTCGTAGACAGATGGCACTAGTTATTAATGCTCCTCATAGTGCTAGAGTGATGAAGGGGTAGTGGAGGTTGTTTAGTGAGGGGTTTACTAGGATAGTGACTCGCATGATGCCATACCCTCCAAGTTTTAATAGTAGGGCAGCTAAGAGCATGGAGCCGGCGATAGGGGCTTCTACGTGGGCTTTTGGCAGTCATAGGTGTAGGCCGTATAGTGGGGCTTTGACCATGAAGGCCAGCAGGAGGGCTAAGCTGGCGATTAGGCTTGATCAGGAGTGGTTTAGCGTGGAGTGTGATAGTTTGATCATTGGTAGGTATAGTGTGCCTATTTGGTTATGTAGGTGGAGGATGGCAATTAGTAGGGGTAGTGAGCTGGCTAGCGTATAGAATAAGAGGTAAATGCCAGCGTTTAGTCGTTCTGGTTGGCTTCCTCATCGTGTGATTAGGATTAGTGTGGGGATAAGGGTAGCTTCGAATGCGATGTAAAATAATATTAGTTCAGAGGCTGAGAAGGCTAGAAGAGTGGATAGTTGGGCTAGGATTACTGTTGTAGTAAAGATTCGTTTGCGGATGGCTGGTTCTCGTTCTAGGTGGTTTTGGCTTGCCATGATCATGAGGGGCAGTAGTCAGCATGATAAAACTAGAAGAGGGGATGAAATTTGGTCGATAGCGGTTCATGGGGTTAGGCTTTTGCTTGGGTAGTAGGTGGGCGTTAATCACTGGAGGCTGATAGCTGCGATTAGTAGGCTGTACAGTGTGGTATTGGTTCATAGGTATTTGCAGGGGGAGAGGAAGGTCAGGGGGAGTAATATTGCGGTTGGGATGACGATTTTTAGCATTGTAGTAGGTTGAAGTTATGTAGGTGGTCGGAGCCGTGGGTTCGGGTAGAGGCTACTAGAAGGGCTAGTCCAGTTCCGGCCTCGCAGGCGGAGAATGTGAGTATGATGATGGGGAGTAGGGTGGAGGATGGTGCCTGTATTTGGACCGGTCATATGGCTAGGGCGACGTACATTGAGAGTATTATACTTTCTAGGCAGAGTAGGGCGGAGATTAGGTGGGTTCGGTGAAAAGCTAAGCCTAGGCTGCTTAATGTGAAGGCGGAGTAGAAGCTTAGTTGTAGGCAGGACATAAAGAAAGTTATAGGGTGGGATCTATAATCTGTTGAGTCGAAATCAACTGTCTTCATTAGACTAACTTTCTTTTATTCTGCCCATTCTAGTCCCCCCTGGATTCATTCGTAGATTAGGCCTAGGGTCAGGAGGAGAATTAGGGAGGTGGCTCATACTAGGGTGGTGGTGGGAGATTGTAGTTGTACAGCTCAGGGTAGGGGTAGTAGGAGGGCAATTTCTAGGTCGAAGAGTAGGAATAGGATGGCTACCAGGAAGAAGCGAATGGAGAAAGGTAAGCGGGCGGAGCCTAGAGGGTCAAATCCACATTCGTAAGGGGAGAGCTTTTCTGAGTCTGGGTTTATTTGGGCGAGTCAGAAATTTAATGCGGTTAGGAGGGTGCTGAGGGCTAATGATAGGGCGAATATAAAGAGGATTATGTTTATTACTCTTCTCTGGGTTTAAACCAGATTCTAAGGATTGGAAGTCGATTGTAATTAATATACTAGAAGAGTAAGAACCTCATCAGTAGATAGAAATATAAAGGAGTAGTCATACTACGTCTACGAAGTGTCAGTATCAGGCTGCTGCTTCAAAGCCAAAGTGGTGGTTTGATGTGAAGTGGTATTTGATTAGGCGTAGTAGGCAGACTAGAAGGAATGTGGAGCCGATGATCACGTGTAGGCCATGGAATCCTGTGGAGACAAAGAAGGTTGAGCCGTATACGCCGTCGGCGATAGAGAATGGGGCTTCGTAGTATTCTATGGCTTGGAGGGCGGTGAAGTAGAAGCCTAGGAGCACGGTAAGGATTATGGCTTGGATTGCTTGTTTTCGGTTGGCTTCTATAATGCTGTGGTGGGCTCATGTGACGGTAACTCCTGAGGCTAGTAGGATGGCGGTGTTTAGTAGGGGCACTTCTATTGGGTTTAGGGGTTTGATGCCTACTGGGGGTCATTGACCTCCTAGTTCTGGGGTGGGGGCTAGGCTTGAGTGGAAGAAGGCTCAGAAGAAGCCTAGGAAGAAGAATGCTTCTGATGTGATGAATAGTGCTATTCCATATCGTAGGCTTTTTTGGACGGTGGGGGTATGGTGGCCTTGGAATGTGCTTTCTCGAACAACATCCCGTCATCATTGGAATATTACTAAGGCGGTGGAGAGTAGTCCTAGGATTAGGAGTCGGGGTGAGTTGTAGTGGAATCATATTGTTAGTCCTGAGGCGGTTAGGAAGGCAGCGGCTGCTCCTAGGATGGGTCATGGGCTGGGGTCTACTATGTGGTAAGAGTGTGCTTGGTGGGCCATTAGTGTGGGTTAGATGTTTTCTTGTAGGTATAGGCTTAGTAGTAGGACGAAGACGTAGGCTTGGATTATAGCTACTGCTACTTCTAGGAGAGTGAGGAGAAATAGTACTAGTAAGGTCAGGAGGGATACTGTTGGTATTGTTGGGAATAGGGCGGTTGTAGCTGTGGAGATCAGTTGGATGAGCAGATGTCCTGCTGTTAGGTTGGCGGTTAAGCGTACGCCAAGGGCGAGTGGTCGGATGAGGAGACTTGTGGTTTCGATTAGGATTAGGGCTGGGATTAGCGGCGTAGGGGTCCCTTCTGGGAGTAGGTGTCCTAGGGACACGGTGGGTTGGTTGCGTAATCCTGTCAGTAGTGTGGCAAGTCATAGTGGAAAGGCTAAGGCTAGGTTTATGGAAAGTTGGGTGGTGGGAGTGAATGTGTATGGTAGTAAACCCAGGAGGTTAATTAAGAGCAAGAACACTATCAGTGATGTGAGGATTAAAGCCCATTTGTGCCCTTTTTTGTCCAGAGGGGTTATTAGTTGTTTTGTAATTAAGTTGATCAGTCATAGTTGGAGGGTGGACAGCCGATTAGTGATTCATCGGTTGTCTATGGATGGTAGGAGTAATGCTGGGAATGTTATGGCTACAAGGATTAGTGGGATTCCAAGTAGGGAGGGGCTTGAGAATTGGTCGAAGAAGCTTAGGTTCATGGTCAGTCTCAGGGGGTGGTGCTAGGGGCAGGCGATGTTTTGCTGGATGGTGGGTTTGTGGTTACGAAGGATAGTACTTTAGGTTGGATGATTAGGGCATAGGTAAGTCATGAAGTTAACATGATAAAAAGTCAGGGGCTTGGGTTCAGTTGGGGCATGTCATTAAGGAGGGGGGTGGGCCCTCTCTCTTTAGCTTAAAAGGCTAACGCTTGGTTCATAGCTTCTTAATGATTGAGATAGTAGGGAGGAGGATCAGCTCTCGAAGTTAGCGAGTGGTGTGGCTTCTACTACGATTGGTATAAAGCTGTGGTTAGCCCCGCAGATTTCTGAGCACTGTCCGTAGAAGACCCCAGGTCGGTTGGCAAGGAATGAGGTTTGGTTGAGGCGTCCTGGTACGGCGTCGGTTTTTACTCCTAGGCTGGGAACGGCTCATGAGTGTAGAACATCATCGGCAGTGACGATGACCCGGATTGTGGAGTTTATGGGGACGATAACACGGTGGTCTACTTCTAGCAGGCGGAAGTGGCCTAGGGGGAGGTCTGCTGTGGGCGTCATGTAGGAGTCGAATGTGAGAGGTTTCAGGTCAGTGTACTCGTAGGTTCAGTATCATTGATGGCCGATGGCCTTTAGGGTTAGGTCGGGCTGGTTGATCTCGTCCATCATGTAAAGGATTCGTAGTGAAGGCAGAGCTAGTGTTACTAGGACTATAGCCGGAAGGATTGTTCAGACAAGTTCAATTGCTTGAGCGTCTACTGTGTTCGATGAGAGTTTTTCTGTAAGTATGAGAGTAAGTAGGTATAGGACTAGGCTGCAGATAGCCAGGGCGACTATTAGGGCATGGTCGTGGAATCCTATTAGTTCTTCTATAATGGGGGAGGAGGCGTCTTGGAAGTTTAGTTGTGCGTGGTTGGCCATTGTTGGGTAGAAGTGTACTGGGTTTTAACCTGTAATTTAGCCTTGACAAGGCTATGTAATTGTTTTACTAACACTTCTTTATGAGAAAGAAGCATAAATGGTGTATGCGGTTGGCTTGAAACCAACATATGGGGGTTCGATTCCTTCCTTTCTTGGACTTGGACGAAGGCGGGTTCTTCAAAGGTGTGGAAAGGGGGCGGGCAGCCGTGGATTCATTCGACGTTTGTGCTTGTTAGTTCTGGTTGGAGTACTTTGCGTTTGGATGCGAAAGCCTCTCAGATAATGAATACTAGCATAATCACAGCCGTCAGAGAGATTAGTGAGCCTACTGAGGAGATCGTGTTTCACAGGGTATATGCGTCTGGGTAGTCTGAGTATCGTCGTGGCATGCCTGCAAGGCCTAGGAAGTGCTGAGGGAAGAAGGTTAGGTTTACGCCTACGAATATCACTCCGAAATGTGTTTTGGCTCATGTTGAGTGCAGGGTGTAGCCTGTGAATAGGGGGAATCAGTGGGTGAAGCCTGCTAGGATTGCGAATACTGCTCCCATTGATAGGACATAGTGGAAGTGGGCTACTACATAGTAGGTGTCGTGGAGGGCGATATCCAGTGAGGAATTGGCCAGTACAATCCCTGTCAGGCCTCCAATGGTGAATAGGAAAATGAATCCTAGGGCTCATAGTATTGGAGGATCTCATTTGATTGTCCCTCCGTGGAGTGTTGCTAGTCAGCTGAATACTTTAATGCCAGTTGGGATGGCAATGATTATAGTTGCGGATGTAAAGTATGCTCGTGTGTCTACGTCCATTCCTACAGTAAACATGTGGTGGGCTCATACGATGAACCCTAAGAATCCGATGGAGAGCATGGCTCATACCATGCCCATGTAACCGAATGGTTCTTTTTTACCAGCGTAGTAGGCTACTACATGAGAGATGATTCCAAATCCTGGCAGGATTAGGATATAGACTTCTGGGTGGCCGAAGAATCAGAAGAGGTGTTGGTATAGGATAGGGTCTCCGCCTCCTGCAGGGTCAAAGAAAGTAGTGTTGAGGTTGCGGTCTGTGAGTAGTATTGTGATACCAGCGGCTAGGACTGGGAGTGACAGTAGTAGTAGTACTGCAGTGATTAGGACGGATCAGACGAATAGGGGGGTTTGGTATTGTGATAGGGCAGGAGGTTTTATATTGATAGCTGTTGTAATGAAGTTGATTGCCCCTAGAATTGAAGAGATTCCGGCAAGGTGCAGGGAGAAGATAGCTAGGTCAACGGAGGCTCCGGCGTGGGCTAGGTTGCCAGCTAGGGGTGGGTATACTGTTCATCCGGTTCCTACTCCGGCTTCTACTGTAGAGGATGCGAGTAGGAGCAGAAAGGATGGGGGAAGTAATCAGAAGCTTATGTTGTTTATTCGGGGGAATGCTATGTCTGGGGCTCCAATTATTAGGGGGACTAGTCAGTTTCCAAATCCTCCGATCATAATTGGCATAACTATAAAGAAGATTATAACAAAGGCGTGTGCTGTGACGACTACGTTATACACTTGGTCGTCTCCTAGGAGAGCCCCGGGTTGACCTAGTTCTGCTCGGATGATGAGGCTTAGGGCAGTGCCTACTATGCCTGCTCATGCGCCAAAGATTAGGTATAGGGTTCCAATGTCTTTGTGGTTGGTTGAGAATAGTCATCGGGTAATGAATGTCACAGGTAAGATGGCCGAGTGTCTAGGCGTTAGGCTGTAGTCCTTTTTACAGAGGTTTAATTCCTCTTCTTATCGGCTCTGTAGTGAAGTTCATGGTGAGTTGCAAGCTCATCGATGTGCACTGATTGTGTACCGGAGCCTTAGATAGAAGTCCGTTGGTTGGGACATATAGCTGTTAACTATAGAGTCGTGGGATCGAAGCCCATCTGTCTAGGGAGAGGGGTAGGGTAAAATCCTAGCTTAATTAAAGTGCCTGAGTTGCATTTAGGAGATGCAGGGTAGTGTCCTGCGGATTTTAGCAGAAACTAAGAGGGTCTAACTCTTGTTTAAGGCTTTGAAGGCCTTCGGTTTAAATTAATCCTAAGTTTCTTAGAGAGCAGTGAGGATTAACGGGGAAGCGGGGAGTAGAGTAATGGACATGGTAACTAGAATGGCGATTAAAGTGTTGGTTGGTTTATTGGTGTGTCACTGCTTCATATGGTTTGTGGTGTGCGGTGGGAGTGTGATTGTAGTGCAATATGCGAGGCGTAGGTAGAAGAATAGTCCTAGCAGGGATAGTATGGAGATTATTGTTGCTGCTGGGATTATGTCTTGTTTGGTTAGTTCTTGGATAATGAGTCATTTCGGGAGGAAGCCTGTTAGTGGGGGGAGCCCTGCTAGGGACAGCAGGGTTAATAATAGTATTGCACTCAGTGAGGGGATTTTAGTTCATGCGGTTATGAGTGTTGACAGTTTTAGTACTTTAATTGAGTTTAGGGCTAGGAATACGGCTGAAGTTATTAGGGNGTATAGGTAGAAGTTTAGTAATGTGAGTTTTGGGTTGTAGACGATGATGATAGCCATTCAGCCTAAATGGGCGATGGAGGAGAAGGCTAGGATTTTTCGAATTTGTGTTTGGTTAAGGCCTGCTCAGCCCCCCAGTGCTGCGGATAGGATAGCTATGGAGGTTAGGAGGGTGGGGTTTAATGAAGAGGAGGTTATGTAAAGAAGTGCTATGGGAGGAAGTTTTATGGCTGTGGATAGGAGGAGTCCGGTTGTTAGAGGGGAGCCTTGCAGTACTTCTGGAAATCAGAAGTGAAATGGAGCTAGTCCCAGTTTTATGGCGATTGCGGAGGTCAGTACTAGGCTCGACACTGGGTGGGTCACCTGGGTGATATCTCACTGGCCGGTGTGTCATGCGTTGGTTATGCTGGAAAATAAGACTAGTGCGGAGGCAGCTGATTGAACTAGGAAGTATTTGGTTGCTGCTTCGATGGCCCGTGGGTGGTGGGACTTTGAGATGAGAGGCAGGATGGCGAGTGTGTTAATTTCGAGGCCGGCTCAGGCCATGATTCAGTGGTTGCTGGAGATTGTGATGGTTGTTCCAAGCAGGAGGCTGCTGGCGAAGATGAGTTTGGCTTGGGGGTTCACTAGCAGGGGAAGGAGTTGAACCATCATTTTCGGGGTATGGGCCCGATAGCTTGTTTAGCTGACCCTACTAGAAAATAATATAAGGGAAGTATAGAGGATTTTGATTCCTCTAGTGTAGGTTCAACTCCTACTTTTCTAAGGTGTAGGAAATGAGAGGGTTGGTGTACCTCTATGTTCACTTTATCATAGTGACCCTTGATGTTCAGGCACATTTCCTGTTGGGTCTTAGGTAGGGGGGTAGACCTGCGTAGGAGATAGGTATACTGATGTGTCAGAGGCATAGGGCTAGTGTGAGGGGGAGGAAATTTTTTCATAGAAGGTGCATTAGCTGATCGTATCGGAATCGGGGGTAGGAGGCGCGGATTCATAGGAACCCTGCTGACAATAGAAGGACTTTTGTAGCTAGAATTACTGGGAATAGTTCCTGTGGGGGGTCGAGGAAGCTCGGGTTGAAAAATAGGATTACAGTTAATGTATTTATGAGTATGATGTTGGCATATTCGGCTAGAAAGAATAAGGCAAATGGTCCTGCGGCGTATTCTACGTTGAATCCTGAGACTAGTTCGGATTCTCCTTCTGTTAGGTCGAATGGGGCACGGTTTGTTTCGGCGAGGGTGGATACGTATCATATTATGGCAAGAGGTCAGCATGAGAAAATTAGATAGAGTGGCTCCTGGGTGACTGCTAGGGTGCTAAGAGTGTAGCCTCCGCTAAGTAGAATAACAGATAGGAGGATCATTGCTAGTGTTACTTCGTATGAAATGGTTTGGGCTACTGCTCGTAGCGCTCCAATTAGGGCATATTTTGAGTTGGAGGCTCAACCTGATCATAGGATAGAGTACACTATCAGGCTTGACATGGCTAGCATGAATAGCAGGCCTAGGTTGAGGTCCGCTAGTGGGAATGGGAGAGGGAGGGGGGTTCATATTGAGATGGCTAGGAGAAGAGCTAGGATGGGGGTGGCGATAAATAAAATTGGGGAGGATGTTGAGGGTCGGATAGGCTCTTTGATGAACAACTTTACTCCGTCTGCTAGTGGCTGTAGCAAGCCGAATGGGCCAACTACATTTGGACCCTTTCGACCTTGTATGTAACTTAGGATTTTTCGTTCTACTAATGTTAGGAAGGCCACAGCTGCTAGGATTGGTACGGCGTAGGAGAGGGCTATAGCTAAGCTAGTTAGGAGGGGGTAGTTGGTCATGGTCGGGTTGGTTCAGGTTAAGCTAGGGAGAGGATTTGAACCTCTGAGTTAAAGGACTTAAGCCTTTTGCATTTTCCGAGCTCTGCCACGCTAGCTAGGTCCTTTTCTTGGACGTGGTGTGGGGTGATAGCCTTTCGTGGTTTAGTTGGTTTCACTACTTAAGGCGAAGGCTTGCTTGTGGTATTGGCCTTACTTTTCCTATCCTTTCGTACGGGGAAGAGTTCGTCATAGATAGAAACCGACCTGGATTGCTCCGGTCTGAACTCAGATCACGTAGGACTGTTAATCGTTGAACAAACGAACCCTTAGTAGCGGCTGCACCACTAGGATGTCCTGATCCAACATCGAGGTCGTAAACCTCCTCGTCGATACGGACTCTCGGAGGAGATTGCGCTGTTATCCCTGGGGTAGCTTGGTCCATTGATCAATTGTATTGGGTCTGGATGCTGTTAGCACTTTGAGGGGTTGCTCTTAGTCTAGATGTGTGGTCCAATTTTTGGAGGTTCTGTTTTGCTCCAAGGTCGCCCCAACCGAAAAACGTGGGCCAGTGGCTTGTTGGTTAGTGAACCCGGTGGGTGGATGTGTATTTCAAGGTGGCCCCTGGTTTTGAAGTTCCACAGGGTCTTCTCGTCTTATGGTTTTATCCCTGCTTTTGTACAGGGAGATCAATTTCACCGATCGCCTGTAAGAGACAGTTAAGACCTCGTTTAGCCATTCATACAAGTCTCGATTTACGGGACAATTGATTGCGCTACCTTTGCACGGTTAGGATACCGCGGCCGTTAAACGGGAGTCACTGGGCAGGCATCACCTTCAATACTTGTCTGTTGGTTTGCTGAAGGCTATGTTTTTGGTAAACAGTCGGGCCTTGACGGGTTTGCCTAGTTCCTTTTACAGGTTTTAATCTTTCTTAGTGGACGCTCCTCTGTCGGGTTAACAAAATTTTTAATACTCTGCTTGTTTGATTTTTCGTATATTGGTGGTTTGTTAATAATGTGCGGATGTAAGCTTGCGTCGTAGAGGGAGGAACCCAGGTTACTCATTCTAGCATTAATTCTCCTATTGGCATAGGTTAGCCTGTTAATGATGAGGGAGTCATAATGTTCTTGTATTTTTGGGGTTGAGCTTTAACGCACTCTTTGTTGATGGCTGCTTGAGGGCCCACAGTAAGATTAGTGTTTGTTTATTTATCCGCTCGTAGAGATTGTATTCTTTTTTAAAGGAGCTGTACCTCCTTTAAATAGCCCTTAATTCGCTTCATTAGGGTTTGTGGGGTTCCTTGGAGAAGAATTAAGAGTGAACTTAGATTCGTTTCACAGGCAACCAGCTATCACCCGGCTCGATTGGCTTTTCACCTCTACTGACAAGTCGTCCCACTCTTTTGCCACAGAGACGGGTTCGCTCAAGATAGCTGCTCGTAAGTAGCTCGCTCGGGTTTCGGGGAGGCAAACTTAAATTCATTTTGCTTGGTTTTTCTTGCTAGACCATGATGCAAAAGGTACAAGGGTTGATCTTTGCTGTTTATAGCTTAGTTTTTTCACTTCTATTTCATCTTTCCCTTACGGTACGTGGTCTCTATCGCTCCAATGGTGTCTTTTCTATCGCCTATACTGGGACTAGTAAATGTTTTGGTTAAGTGTTGGGAGTAGCTTTGTTATTCCAGGTCATGTCGATTGGGCTAGAGTTTGGCATCAAGACGATCTGGGGTGAGCAGGTATCTCTCAGGCGTAAGCTGAGTGCTTTGTTTAAGCTACGTCTTGGTGATCTAAGTACACCTTCCGGTACACTTACCTTGTTACGACTTACCTCATCTTTGGCTGGATGGCTTATTAATTTATAGTGGAGGGGGCGCCTATGAGGAGGGTGACGGGCGGTATGTACGTGCCCCAGGGCCGGCTTAAAGAGGGCTCGATTGTCCCACTTTACTGCTAAATCCGCCTTCCAGGGACTGTTTCATGTCCCTTTGCCGTTATGTTCTAATTTAGAAAATGTAGCCCATTGCTTCCATTCCGTGGGCTATACCTTGACCTGTCTTATTAGCGTGGTGGGGCTATTGCGCTCACTGTTGGACTTTCAGTGTAGGTGAGCTGGCGACGGCGGTATGTAGGCTGTTGTTGGCAAGGAATGGTCAGGTATATCGTGGATCATCGATTACAGAACAGGCTCCTCTAGGTGGGTTTGGGGCACCGCCAAGTCCTTAGAGTTTTAAGCGTTGGTGCTCGTAGTTCTCGGGCGGATGCTTTAGTAGGTGTAAGCATCAAGATTTACGGCCAGGCATAGTGGGGTATCTAATCCCAGTTTGGGCCCTGGCTTTCGTGGAGTTCAATTGGTCGTTGTTCTAAGATCTTCTTTGAGGTAGGGGCCTTATGGGCATCTTGGGCTTGCGACAGCTCAGTTGCTTTTTAATCTTAGCTACTTGGATAACATGTGACCACTCTTTACGCCGTTATAAAGTTAATTTGGGTCTCCTGTATGACCGCGGTGGCTGGCACAGGATTTACCAACCCTGAGTTGCTATGGCTAAGTCAAGTTTTCACTCATTGCTTAATATTAACTACTGCTGAGTACCCGTGGGGGTGTGGCAATTGCAAGGCGTCTTGGGCTACGGTGGATGGTGAGCCTGATACCCGCTCCTTTCTACCCGCGGAGGGGTGTCCAGGGCATCTACACTGGATCGCAGATACTTGCATGTATATTCCTAGCAACAACTAACAGTAAGGTTAGGACTAAGTCTTTTGTCCTTGGGTGCGTGTGGCAACCATCTTGACATCTTCAGTGTCATGCTTTGTTGTAAGCTACAAGGAC